ATTTCATATATTGCGTGCTCCAGATACTAGACTAGACTGAATATCCAACGAAATAAAACCATTTTGATCAAGATGACAGATTTATTTTCTGTAGTATCCGTAGGATCAATTATAACAAGTCACACACTCATATTCCGGAAATACATAAAAAAAAAATTCCACGATCGAACTACCAAACAAGAGTGGGATAAAAACGGAAGACCCACAATATTTCTATTGAACAGTTATTTAAGGGTTTTTGTGAATCGAATCTAATTCATTGAAATTCCGTCCAGTAAAATGGAAGAATTATAAATCTCCAAAATAATAGACAAAAATATCGCAAATAGAGCCATCGCAACACCCATCAAAGGAGTAGTTCCCCAACCAGGAGCTACTTTCCCATATTCCGAATTCAAAGGTTTCAGTAAATCCCCTATAATCGTTCGTCTTGGACCAGATCTAGAACTATCCTCAACTGTTTGTGTAGCCATAAATTCTATTTTGTATTGATTGAGATCTGTTGACTTTGTATACCATTCCATTGTAAATAAATGATCTTTTCATAGATCCATTGTGGTCTTGAAATTATATAAAAATGGAAACAGCAACTCTAGTTGCCATCTCTATATCTGGTTTACTTGTAAGTTTTACTGGGTATGCCTTATATACTGCTTTTGGGCAACCCTCCCAACAATTAAGAGATCCATTCGAGGAACACGGGGACTAGTTGAAGTAAAGAGCCTCCTAATATTAGGAGGCTCTTTACTTCAATTGAGATAATGAAAAATCATTTCATCTTTTTAGTTGGAACTTTAGGTGGTTCGCGAAAAAAGATAGCGAAAAAAATGATTCCTAGAGTCGAGACTAAGAGGAATGTATAAACCAATGCTTCCATAGATTTCATTTCGGTTTACAATTATAGCTTCCATACCTATTTTGGGGAATTTTTTCCGGATAAAGTTCAAGACAAAAGTCAAAAAACAAAAAGGCAGCAATCCAAATCAAGATTTATCCGGTACCCTATCTATGTCAAATATCTATGTCAAATCAAAAAAATAAAGGAAAAAAATAACCGAGCAATGTTATATCAGACTACTTGTCTCCTTGTAGTTGGATCTCCAATTTTTTGGAATGCACCAAATTCTACTTGCGCATCCAAATCTGGATCAATACCAGCAAAGACATCTCTGAACAAGGTTCTAGCACCATGCCAAATGTGTCCGAAGAAGAAGAGCAAAGCAAACGAAGCATGCCCAAAAGTAAACCAACCCCTTGGACTACTACGAAAAACCCCATCGGATTTCAAAGTAGCACGATCTAATTCAAAAATTTCACCCAATTGAGCACGTCTAGCATATTTTTTCACAGTAGCAGGCTCACTATAACCAATTCCATTGAGTTCACCACCATAGAACTCAACAGTTACACCTACTTGTTCAACACTATACTTCGATTCTGCCCTTCTAAAAGGAACATCAGCTCTAACAATTCCGTCTCCATCTACCAAAACAACCGGAAATGTTTCAAAAAAAGTGGGCATACGACGTACAAAAAGTTCATGCCCTTCTTTATCTTTAAAAATGGGGTGGCCTAACCACCCAACAGCTATTCCATCCCCGTTATCCATGGAGCCCGCTCTGAATAATCCACCTTTTGCAGGATTATTGCCGATGTAATCATAAAAAGCTAATTTTTCAGGAATTTTAGACCAAGCTTGGGATAAACTTTGATTTTCGGCTAGGCCAGCACCTACTCTTCGATATATTTCTTGCTGGAAGTATCCCTGATCCCATTGATAACGAGTAGGACCAAATAATTCAACGGGGGTAGTTGCTGAACCATACCACATAGTTCCAGCAACAACAAAAGCTGCGAAAAAGACAGCAGCAATACTACTCGAAAGCACTGTTTCAATATTTCCCATACGTAATCCTTTGTATAGACGTTGGGGCGGACGGACACTAAGATGGAACAGACCCGCTAATATACCCAATGTACCTGCTGCAATATGATGAGCGGCTATTCCTCCCGGAACAAAAGGATCAAACCCTTCCACACCCCACGCCGGATTAACAGATTGTACCCTTCCGGTTAATCCATAAGGATCCGACACCCATATTCCAGGACCATATAATCCTGTTACATGAAATGCACCAAAACTAAAGCAAGCCACCCCTGCAAGAAATAAATGAATTCCAAAAATCTTCGGTAAATCCAAAGAAGGTTTTCCTGTACGTTCATCAGAAAATATTTCTAGATCCCAATACACCCAATGCCAAATAGCTGCCAAGAAGCATAAGCCAGAAAACACAATATGTGCTCCGGCCACACCTTCGTAACTCCAAATACCCGGATTCGTTATAGTCCCTCCTGTGATACTCCAACCGCCCCATGAATTGGTTATTCCTAAACGAGTCATGAAGGGTATAACGAACATACCTTGTCTCCACATTGGATCAAGAACAGGATCAGAGGGATCAAAAACCGCTAATTCGTATAGAGCCATTGAACCGGCCCAACCAGCAACTAGAGCTGTATGCATTATATGAACAGAAAGCAAACGACCGGGATCATTCAATACGACGGTATGAACACGATACCAAGGCAAACCCATGGAAATACCCCTTTAGCAACGAAAAATAGACACTATGTAACTTTATTGCACTAAAAAAAACTAGTAGGCTATGGACCTCCCCCTTTCAGGGGATTATCTCAGAGAAAGGATTCCTATTTGGTCTATTCTTTTAGTAATGATGGAAAAATTAGGTTCGTAGGAACAAAAAGAAGCAGATCTATTCTATACCCGATAAGTACCAATACGCAATGGTGAGTCGGAATTGATCCTATTTTCTATGAGTGAATGCATACAGATTTGTTCATCATACAAAAAAAAAAAAGACCTATTCGAAAGAATTTTCCTTTATTCATTCTTTTTTATGAACTTATTCAAGTTATATATAAAATATGATAAAAAAAAAAAAAGGGAAAATCTGATAAAGACAAATCTTATTTATTACGACAATAAACTGTGGTTACGCTTCCAGATCAAAGTGAGCTATAGTACTTAATTTTTTTTCTTTCATTTTATGCCTATTGGTGTTCCACAAGTACCTTTTCGAAGTCCTGGAGAAGAAGATGCATCTTGGGTTGACGTATAGTGCGACTTGTCAGATATATTGGGTCATATGGGATTTCCCCGTTCTCTCCCCCGATCGAGATATCCTCTCTTTCGCCCAAGAAAGATTGATTGAATTATCAAAAATTTGGAGCGTGAAGTGTAATTAGATCTATTTTTTTTGAGGGGGTATACAGATTACTCTTATCAATTAGAAAAATTTATGGTTTACTTGGTTGGACCAATAAAATGAAGTGAAGTATAGAGGCTCCGTTTAGAAAAAACCCAATTTTTAATATATGGATTCCATAATTACTACTTCTATCATATTTTAGTTATAAATAGCAGTGATCTAAAACTGCTAATCAATCGAGTCATATGATGAATACGTTGAATATTTGGTATAAAAAACATAAAAATAATGAAAAAAAAAGAAGTCGTAGCAAAAAGACATGGTATTTAGGCATTTGTCCTATATGTGCAAATCCAAATCAGGCGTATCTTTACTCGGAGTATAGCATAAACCTAAAAGAATTGAAGTGAAGAAGCCCATTCAGAAACAAGAAAATTACATCGTAATTTCAATTGGATTTCGATGAAAGAATACATCAATGAAAAGTTAGGTCAATAAATTGAATGAATTCGTTTTTTTTTTTTTTCTTTTTTATAGTATAGATAAAGGAGCCAAAACGAATCTTTCTTGAAAAAAAAGGAAGCGAAGAAAAAGCCCGTTCATTAGAAGGTAAAAAGATCCTGCTAAACTAAAAAAGACTGGAATCTAAACATTGATTCTTTTTTTTTTTTCGCAATTTTTGTTGAACCGTATGCATCAAAAGGTGCATGTACGGTTCTTAAGGTATACAATTTTATCCTAATCAACCGACTTTATCGAGAAAGATTACTTTTTTTAGGCCAAGAGGTTGATAGCGAGATCTCAAATCAACTTATTGGTCTTATGGTATATCTCAGCATAGAGGATGATACCAAAGATCTGTATTTATTTATAAACTCTCCCGGCGGATGGGTAATACCCGGAGTAGCTGTTTATGATACTATGCAATTTGTGCGACCTGCTGTACAGACAATATGCATGGGATTAGGCGCCTCAATGGGATCTTTTATTCTAGTCGGTGGAGAAATTACCAAACGTCTAGCATTCCCTCACGCTTGGCGCCACTGCTTTTTTTAGTTAAATTTGAGACAAAAAATAAAACAAAACTATGCCTTCGCCATATAAAATATGAATATTAAGTAATAATAGCATGGCACTTTGAATTCGATATGAGACCCTTTTTTATTCTTTTGTTTTTTCTAAATCCTTAAGATTATGTATCGAAACAGTAGTATGAGATAAAAGGCATTTCCTATTTTATTTGATCTATCGAGGGCCTCCTCTTTCAGCGTCACAAACTTTTTTGTTTTCACAACAGAAGACTCTTAACAATATTTCGGTTATGAAAGAATATGAAAATAAATACAAAAAATTTTTATTTATTTGAATTACAAAAAAAAAGAAACTTTGGGATTGCTGAATAAAAGACGAAAAATAATAAAGCAACGGAGCCATCATAGTATTTTTAAATTACTTCAAAATAAAGGAAGGGTGGTTATTGGATCATTTACTCCTCTGGGTATGATAGATCCTATATTTTCTATTCCTTTGCTGGAAGGTAAAAATGAATTCCATTGTGAAGCCGTATGCAATGCACAAAAGATGCCTGTACGGTTGTTTCAATTTATCTTTTTTTTTTTCTCTTTAACTCATCGTGTGAGATAGAGAAACCATTTATTAAATCATCAGGGTAATGATCCATCAACCTGCTAGTTCTTTTTATGAGGCACAAACGGGAGAATTTATCGTGGAAGCGGAAGAACTACTGAAGTTGCGCGAAAGCATCACAAGAGTTTATGTACAAAGAACAGGCAAACCCTTATGGGTTATATCTGAAGACATGGAAAGGGATGTTTTTATGTCAGCAACAGAAGCCCAAGCTCATGGAATTGTTGATCTTGTAGCCGTTGAATAAAAAATAGAAAAAAGGTATTTTATACAAATCCGCAATTTGAGATTTTATCTTCTTACTGTAATATAATATTTTCTATTAATTAATCTAGTATTATTAATACTATTAATTATTAATATAGAATCTAGAACTAATTCATAATCATCCGGTTAGGATCGATCTAAACCAATTCATTATGTATATGATTCAACATGCCAACTATTAAACAACTTATTAGAAACACAAGACAGCCAATCAAAAATGTCACCAAATCACCCGCGCTTCGGGGATGTCCTCAGCGCCGAGGAACATGTACTAGGGTGTATGTGCGACTCGTTCAGATCATAGACTGGCACAAAAAAAAGGAAACTATTTTTCCAGTATCAGGGGTCAATACCTGTGAATGAATAGGATAGAATGACAGAGCTACATTCACTATCTAAAAATAAATAAATAAATATTTTTCGTAACCCCTTTTATTGTGTATCAAATTTATGGTTTATATTGGTGCAAATCCAATCACCTCCATTTAAAATTTAAGATGAGAAAGAATTCCCCATTGGTAATAAATGCTTATCCATTACGCGGAGGAAATCCTATTTAACAGAAGGATTATATTATACCCTTCTTCTTGCAAAAACGGAATAAGAGGGTTAGCTACCCAGCGAATCTTCATAATTAAATACCGTTACTGCATAGGTAGATCTCATTGTGAAAGAACAATAATTCATGGGTAGAGCCAAAGAACGTGAACTGTACAAGTTAACAATAGAAAAGAACGAGCTCCGGTGTATAGAGAGGACCTCACCGTTTAAGAACTAACCATAGAAACGATGGAAACCACTATTTCTTTATCAATTTCTATTTATTTTTTTATTTACTTTTACTATGTTTTTTTGATACTTAGTATCAATCCATTTTTTTTTTTATGAGATGAAATCCCCCCCCCCAAAAAAAAAAATAGTGGTCGGGAAGGTTATAGTAGCAAAAGCCATTGGAATTTTTTTTTTATACATTGGAAAAATCCGTTTTGTTATTAATAGACTAGGAAAGGAATAACTGAAAGAAAAGAAATCAATTAGTTATTCATCAAAGTTTTATTTATTCAATGACTAGAATTAAACGAGGATATATAACTCGGAGACGTAGAACAAAAATTCGTTTATTTGCATCAAGTTTTCGAGGGGCTCATTCAAGACTTACTCGAACTATTACTCAACAGAAAATAAGAGCTTTGATTTCATCTTATCGGGATAGAGTTAGGAAAAAAAGGGATTTTCGCCATTTATGGATCGCTCGAATAAATGCAGTAGTTCGAGACAGTAAAATAAACTATAATTATAGCGGATTAATACACAATCTGTACAAGAGGCAGTTGCTTCTTAATCGTAAAATACTTGCACAAATCGCTATATTAAATAGGAATTGTCTTTATATGATTTCAAATGAGATTAGAAAATAAGAAGAGTGGAAAGAATCCATCGGAATAGTTTAAATGGAGTTCCCTGCAGAATGAACTCCGGGAAGGTAGAGTAGAAATTAGTATGATAAATATCATCAAATTGTTCAAAATTAACAAAGATGCTCAATAAAAAAAAGATTGATTCTTCTTCCCTCATTTTTTTTTTATTCTTATGACACGAAAATGAAATCTAGGTTCTCGGATTTTTTGAACAAAGCATCAATCCTACTTTGACCGTTTGGATTTGCATTTTTATTCAATTGAAGAGTAAGGGTAAGCTTATTTATTTCTGGTTCTAAGACCAATAGTTCTAGCGATTGCCCCGCTTCTTTCAAATTGTTTTTCATTATTAAGAAAAGGTAACAAAGATAAAATACGAGCTTGTTTTATAGCAATAGTAATTAATCGTTGCTGTTTTAAAGTCAATCTATTTACTCGTCTAGATAATATTTTTCCTTGTTCACTAATAAATCGACTAATTAAACTCATGTTTCTATAATCAATTCGATCCCCCGATTGAATCGGGGGCAAACGCCTACGAAAAGATCGTTTGGATTTAAGAAGGAGTCGCTTGGATTTATCCATGGTTTGTTTATTCCTTATCCCGAAAATCCTATTTCAATCGAATCAAAAAAAAAATCGATTTAGAATTAAGAAATAGGATTTATTTTTTTTTTTAATAGAAAATAGATTTTCTATATGTCATTTTTCATTTTCCTTGGAATGGAAGGGTTACACACAGACGGATCTATTTCTTTATCTCCCCGTGAATCGTATGTTTGTAACAACAGGGACAGAATTTTCTCAATTCCAATCGACTAGGTGTATTGTGTCGATTCTTTTGAGTAATATATCTGGAAATCCCCATTGATTCTTTATTAGCAATGTTTCGAACACAACTAGTACATTCCAAAATAACCGTTACTCGGGCATCTTTACCCTTGGCCATGAACCTCCTTTGTATTTTTGATTCACGCAACTATTTCATTTTCAGATCCAAAACAAAATGACGAAAACAAAAAAGAAACGAAAAAAGCAGAAGTTGCTAAAATAAAATGATGAAAGATTTCGTTGCACTCATATTATAGTAATAATAAGTAATACAAGGATTTAAAAATTTAGAATTGCAGTACAGTATTTCATTTTTCATTTCAGTATCTTATATTATATTTTTGTGCTAGCCATCCAATTTTTTTTTCCGCTATCACTAATTTAATTGGAACCTAGGCCCAAGTCCGAGTTTGTTTGAGGTTGAATCCACTTTTATTCTTTCTCTTTTCTTTTTTTAACTTATTTTTTATTCTAATAACAAAAAAAAGATAAGGGGGGAGGATTAGTCACAGATATTTGATTGTAGCTCTAATCTTCTTCACCCCCTCCCGGGTTAACAACTAGAATGGGTTAATCACTAGAATGAAAAAAAGGGGAATATCAACGCATCTGGGAATAAACGATTGATCTCTATCAATAGACCTGCTAAACACCCGAACCAGAGAGTACTTACTACTGGTGCCACGGAGAGATATGTTTTTAGATCTCTCATTTTTAAAACTCCTTCTTTTTTTTTTTTATAGTAATTTGTACTACATAATGGTAATACATATATAATCAGATGTCTATATAGTTCCGCTTGTATTGTGCACGAACTCTCTAATTTCAATTCAAATGTACAACAATTCGGTAGATATTCTTTTTTTAGAAAAAAAAAAGAATATGTCCCTTTCCGCCTCAACATTATCGAAAAATAGTTATTTTTTTACGGCGCGTTTCATAGTTATTTCATGCGTCTAGAATTCTTTTTTTTATTATATGGTATGTATGTTATATGATATGAAACAAAAAAGAAGAAATGGCAATATAATTTGTTTATATCAAATTACGAAATAAATAAAAATGTTGGAAAACAAGACAGGGATTCTCTACAATGACACTGTAGAACAATTGAAAGGGATGTAGCGCAGTTTGGTAGCGCGTTTGTTTTGGGTACAAAATGTCACGGGTTCAAATCCTGTCATCCCTACCTATTCCTTATTCTTCTGAACAGTAAAAAGGAATCAATTGAGATCGATTACAATTCAACATACATAATTAATCTTTTCTTTCATTTTATCATATTCTATATGATATAGTATATGCATACAAGATATATTAGGATTACTTTTTATTATTGAAAATAACGCGCTCTTAGTTCAGTTCGGTAGAACGTGGGTCTCCAAAACCCGATGTCGTAGGTTCAAATCCTACAGAGCGTGATTGCATTCTTGTTATTGGTAGGTCAAAATTGTACTGAAATAATTGAACAGCAATCTGAATTTGACCCCCTATGAATTCAAGCAAGTAGGAGGTCAAACAAAAAAATAGATGTTAATTAATCAAAGGTCCAACTGGTCACCCCGTCTGTATTGTAAATATGCAGTTACAAATAATCCAGCCAAAGTAATAGGAATTAGACCTAATACGATTCCAAATAGAAAAACTTCAATCATTTCAATTTATTTGCACCAGAAAAAAAAAAAAAGGAGAGGTAATATTGATCCTTAAATATTAATATGTATTGTCCATGAATCTCAATGATCAATAATTGGAAATTGACAAGATAACGAACTATAGAATATATAAAATATATGGACTACCCCACAAATCTTTCTTTTTATGAATTGTACAGTTAATTAATTTCAAATAAGTCGTATCTTGCTCAGACCGATAAATAGAGCGGAGGTTATAGTTAAAACTGCTAATAGAAAACCGAAATAACTAGTTATAGTAAGCATGAAAAGGCTAAATGAAATAAAATGGATTATTTTCATACATATGTTTATAAAGCACTTGCCTAAGTTTCCATATTAGTTTCCATATTTGAAAAATATGAATAAGCAAAAATACCAATTGAAAAAAAAAAATTCAATTTAAAATTTTTGATTCATCAATTATTATCATTATAGACAAATAATACTAACAAAAATAGAGTTACATAGATAAGAACTCTATTCGTCATCTGTCTATTTATCCCGTGATTTCGAATCAAGAGATTCATTGAATTGGTCAACTCTTGAGTTGAAAAAATGAATATTCATAAAAAAAAAAAGGATCGAACGATAAAATCACTCGAAACTACGTTCTAGATTTTGTCTTTCCATATTACAAAACAAAAACCCATTCTTGTAATTAAGTAAAGAAGGACTCTTTGAGTCTACTACAACAAGAACAAGACTAATAAGTGCATTGCAAATATTGATTATTATTTTCTTTTCGTTGTTTTCTTTCTTTCATCCAATACTATGTACTACTGTTCCTTATTACTGGACAACTAACCAATTTATAAAAATTCAAAAAAAAAGATTCTAAGAAAAAAGAAAGAATATTTCTTGATTTCACATCGAATTTAATTTCGGAAATATAAGACTCTTAATCTCCTTGATGAATTATTATAAAGAAACC